CGAAAAAAGCCTTGTTCTTTGGAAGATCTATCTCGTGTCTGGTACTGCATGGTTCCACTCTGCAAGAACTCCGAATCATTCTCTTGAAGCTCATCCTCTTTATGAGAAATGATCCGTTTGCCCCGAAATGACCCAGTCCAATAGGGAAATCCCAATTCAGTGGGCCTTTCGATACAATCAAATAGATTGCCACAAGGGCGCCATATTCTAGGAGCCCAAACTATGTGATTGAAGAAATCCTCCTCTATCTGTTGCGGATCGAGGGCCCCTTCTTCAAACCCCGATTCGTATTTTTCATATAGAAATCTCTGATCAACGATAGAACAAGATCCCTTTTGCATCATATCTAACTGATTCCTTGGTTCGGACCGAAGAAGTAATGTCACTCGATTCTTATCAAACTGACTGCAATCTTTTTCTGTCCGTGAGGATCCCGCCAGAGCCAGAGCGCCTTCTACTTCTACTACTTCTAATAGTAATAATAGTAATAGGCCATGAACTAGATCAGAATCATTCTCAACGAATCCATAAGAAGTGATCCAATTCTTTTCATTGGGTCTGGATGAAGACCAAAGATCTTGAGCGACCGATCCGGCAGAACAACTCAAAAGATAAAGAAGTATCGTGAATTTCTTCATGCTCGTTCCAAGTTCGAAGTACCATTTGTACAAATAAGAATCCCCTCCCTTACTTGATTTCTTCTTCATATAGATAGATATAGGATCTATGGGGCAATTACTTAGAAGTACATTTTGTGCAACAGCCCTTCCTATCTGATAGAAAAGGATCCCATGATCCTGAACCGATCTTATATGGGATCGAAAATCCCAAGTTTTTCTATGAAGAGCTGATCTAATTGTATTAGTTTCTATAATGGATTTCTTCTGTGTAATACTAATTGATAGGGCCTCGTTGATAAGTGCTACAAGATCTCGCGCATTGGAACCCATGGTTATGGACCCGAATCCGTTAGTATGGAACATCCTCTTTTCCAAGTGAAATCCCCTAGTATATGAAAGAATGAAAAAGTGCTTTCGTTGTTGTGGAAGAAGAAGCCTTCGTATCTTAATGCATGTATTGAATTTATTCGGAGCTATTAGAGCGGGATCCACTTTTTGGGGAATATGAGTCGAAGCAATAAAAAGAATCTTTCCAGTGGAACATCTTTCACAATCCCTGGAGAGATAGTTCTCTAATAGACCGAGGGATAAGTAATTCGACTCATTCACATGCAGATCATGAATGTTTGGAATCCATATTATGCAAGGAGACATTGCTTTTGCTAATTCGAATTGAAGGGTGATATCAATATCAAATTGGTCTCTTTTTGGCGTCATATACGTCATATACGTCATATACGTCATATACATAGTTAGCATTAGCAGCTTCGTATCAATATCAAGGTCATCCTCACTATCATCAATATTGATATCGTCACTATAATCAATATCATCAATAGGATAACTTTTAGGCTTGTCATCCAGGAACTTGTTCGGAAATACCGTAATGAAAGGAACATAGGAGTTTGTCGCTAGGTATTTGACCAAACAGGATCGTCCAGTTCCTATAGAACCTATCACTAAAATACCTCTAGAAGGGGATAGGGCTAAGCGGAGCGAAAAGGGTTTTCCATGAGGAGATGGGGAATCAAAACTATTAGCCCCGCACGAGGTTTGTGAATAAGCGATTGTCTGATAATGAGCAAGGAATATCCGTCTTTCTGCTAAACAGGATCTATTGAACTCATAATTCAATAGATCCTTTTTATGAATGTCAACTAAGTATCGTAAGGAAATTGATCCCGGTTGTTCAATCATTTGATAACCAGAGTCATTCTTTGATAAATGATCACTATGAGTCAGATTCAATAGAATTTGATCAATCCTTTTTTTTGTCGTTAAGGTGGAGAACTGAACCAAGAATTCTCTTTCTTCATCATCAATCGAATCACTGTTCGCGACCCAGAATTCTATTTTCTCATCAATCCAATCACCGTTCACGTTTTTTCTTTTTCTTATCAATGAATAGATTTCTTTACTTGTACGACTTAGATGTCTCGTATTTCTCGAAAAAAGGATTCGATTGATGGGATTTGGTATGATACTTACAAGATCGATGAGATTGATCTTCCAATATTGATTCTTAGAACGTATTGATTTGACCCCATAAGCAGAACCCCGTATTTCTTCCAGAAAATCTCCTAATTGTTCCAGAACAACTAGAAAGAGATTCTTTAACCAGAAAGAATTCAGTTCAGATGTAGGATACCTATCCAGAAGTTTTTGAAATTCCATCATGTATGATGGAATCATCAAAGATTTTATCTTTTCTAACTCTGTCTGTAACTCACTAGAGGCTCGGGAAACAAAGAGAAGATGTATACGAACGAGATATCCAGCAACAAGAAGAAGGAAAAAGATTGAATAGAGGAACTCCCGAGCATTTGTTGATCTCAGATGTGCCCATATCAATGGAATGGGTGACTCATTATTTCGATGAA